ATGGATACTTTGTAATCCAGTAATTATCATTCGTTCTATTAATTTCAATTAAACTCGGCCCAATCTTTTACTAAAAGGATTGAGCCGAATAAAATACACAATACAAAAATACTTCTTGTATCTATAATGAATCCTATGGATCTTTCCGATTGGTATATTTTTTCTATTTAATTTCTATTTTTTGATTTGGAATAGATATAGTCTAATTAATAATTATAGCATTCTAATTGAATATCATAATATAATAGAATGAATTAAATAGAAATAATTTATATTTTAAAATAAAAAATTAGAATATAAATATTTTTCTATTTGTTTTCTCGATTGTATTTTTTTTTTTCAACATTGACAACAGTGTATCAAACAAATATAATACGATCGTGAATAAAAAGATGGATTGACTCATGTTACATAGATTTATTTTTACTTCGTCAAATAATGGATTGTTGTATTTAGTTTGTATCAAACAAGAAGTTTTTTCATTGTAATTTAATGTAATATGCAACATTTTTTTAATATTAAAGAATTGTATCTTTTTTTTATTGCGATTGGATATACACATCCTTCTATTTTTTTTTTTATTAGGGTTGCTAACTCAATGGTAGAGTACTCGGCTTTTAAGTGCGACTCCATTTTTTACACATTTCTATGAACTAATTGGTTCATCCATACCATCGGTAGGGTTTGTAAGACCACGACTGATCCAGAAAGGAATGAATGGAAAAAGCAGCATGTCGTATCAATGGTGAATTCTAAAAATTTTTATTGGACCTGGCCCAAATTTTCGTTTGAATTGTTGGCTCGGAACAAATGAATTCAGTTGGGTTTAATTAATAAAAGGATAGAGCTTAGATGCTCCAATTATAGGGAAACAAAAAGCAACGAGCTTTCATTTTTTATTTGAATGATTACCACATCTAATTATACGTTAAAAAAGGATTAGTGCTTGCTGTGGAAAAAGTTTTTCCAACGAATGGATTAAGGATTTTTGTTATGAGTCCTAATTATTAGCTATTCCCCATTATGTTATGGGGTAGCAATAAATGTGTAAAAGAAAGAGTATATTGATAAAGATATTTTTTTCCAAAATCAAAAGAGCGATTGGTCCAAAAAATAAAGGATTTCTAACTAGCTTGTTGTCCTAGAACAATTAGATGGAACAAGCGAGCGGAGATAGTCCATTAATGGGTTTTAACTTTTTTTCTAGGTATCTATTCATATTTGTTTTTTTTAATTCTAATATATATATATATAGAATAGAATACCTTGTTTTGACTGTATCGCACTATGTATCATTTGATAATCCAATGAATCTCTGATCCGTTGACCAAATAGAATTTCTAAAATGAAGGAATATCAAGTATATTTAGAACGAGCTAGATCTCGCCAACAGGACTTCCTATACCCACTTATTTTTCGGGAGTATATTTATGGACTTGCTTATAGTCATAATTTTAATAGATCCATTTTTGTGGAAAATGTAGGTTCTGACAGTAAATATAGTTTACTAATTGTAAAACGTTTAATTACTCGAATGTATCAACAGAATCATTTAATCATTTCGGCTAATGATTCTAACAAAAATCCATTTTGGGGCTATAATAAGAATTTTTATTCTCAAATAATATCAGAGGGTTTTGCCATCGTCGTGGAAATTCCATTTTTCCTAGAAAAAAGCTCTTCCTTAGAGGAGGCAGAAATCATAAAATCTTATAAAAATTTGAGATCCATTCATTCCATTTTTCCCTTTTTGGAGGATAAATTTACATATTTAAATTATGTGTCAGATATACGAATACCATATCCTATCCATCTGGAAATCTTAGTTCAAATCCTTCGATACTGGGTGAAAGATGCCCCTTTTTTTCATTTATTACGATTGTTTCTTTATAATTTTAGTAATTGGAATAGTTTTATTACTACCAAAAACTCGATTTCTACTTTTTCAAAAAGTAATCCGAGATTATTCTTGTTCCTCTATAATTTTTATGTATGTGAATATGAATCTATCTTCCTTTTTCTACGTAATAAATCCTCTCATTTACGATTAAAATCTTTTAGCGTTTTTTTTGAACGAATTTTTTTTTATGCAAAAAGAGAACATCTTGTAGAAGTTTTTGCTAAGGATTTTTCGTATACTTTAACATTCTTCAAGGATCCTCTCATTCATTATGTTAGATATCAAGGAAAATGCATTCTGGCTTCAAAGAATTCGCCTTTTTTGATGAATAAATGGAAACATTATTTTATTCATTTATGGCAAGGTTTTTTTTATGTTTGGTCTCAACCAAGAACGATCCATATAAACCAATTATCCGAACATTCATTTCAGCTTTTAGGCTATTTTTTAAATGTGCGGGTAAATCGTTCAGTGGTACGGAGTCAAATGCTGCAAAATACATTTTTAATCGAAATTTTTAGCAAAAAACTTGATATAATAGTTCCAATTATTCCTCTGATTAGATCATTGGCTAAAGCGAAATTTTGTAATGTATTAGGG